AGGGGTGTCAGTGCAATTGTAAGGTAATCTCTTTCGGGTTGTGTGAGAAGGGCCTGTTGTGGGTTGGTGTGAAGGGTGTTTAGTGAAGTAAGTTTTTGTTAGTTGAGAGGATGGCAGTTGGAGTTGTGCACACCTAAAAGATGAAAATGTAGGCTCTGATCGGACATGTTAAGACTTTTGTTTTCGGGGTTTGGCAAGAGTGGGTTTTGGGTGAAGGTCAGAGATGGGGGTGGGGGGGTTTGGCTAGGTATAGTTGTGGCTTATGACGCGGTGGGGTGGTATCGGTTGGAATAATTATTGGTATGTCCTACAAGCATGAATTAAATAACACCTTGCTGAATGTTTGCGTGGAACTAGGATATTGAACGTAGGTGCGATTAATAATTGGATGTACTAGGAATCAAAGACAGGTCCATACAGGACGGGATGGGGTGGGAGTCAGCATTCTGCGATGGGGTTGCGTGCAGACCAGAGATAAAAGATACCAAATGCATGGAAAGCTCCCGTGACTGGTTAATAGGGTGATAGACCCGTGATCCATCGAGATGTCTTATTTAAGGGGAACGTGTGGGCGATCTTGGTTGTCATGGCCCTGAGGTAAGAACCAGATGCCGGATACAGCTCAAGTATAGCTACCCCCACGGGTTATGGGCCCGGAGCGAGGAGAGTAGTACTCTTGTGCGGGATGTTGGTTTCACGGAGGATGGTGAGCGAGGGATTCCTGGCTGAGGGGGGTCATCCGTAGTGAGGTGGATTGTTTAATAGGTATGTGCTATGTTCGATGAACGATGTAATGTACTATGGACGACTGGCATGAACTGGTTTGGTTGGTATTCATGGGGGGTGACAGGTTAGACTTTGGAAGGGCCACGTCATGTGTTACTGTTGAGGTTCCTATTGGGGTGCCTGCTTGTAAGCATGTTTTTCGAGGGTGTTGGGTTGATATGTAATGATATGCGTTATGTACAGTTAAACATATATAGTACTATATATTATACATGTTGGCTAGCAGTAATGCACGAATTACATAGTAGTATTATAAATGGGTTAGCACTAGAATTATTTTATGGTTTGTGTGATATGAGAGTGCAGAAAGTAGTTTAAGTTAGAACGCCGGCTTTGGGTGTTGGTGGTGGAGTTAGATACTTTCTTTCTGATTGCCCTGGGAAGAATGTTCATTTCTGGTTTACAAGGCCAGTGTATTGATTTATACTACAAGGGCAAGTTCATTTGAGTAGGTTGTTTTCGATTAGGGAGACTAGTGGTATTAGGATTAAGATTGTGATGAAGTATATTATGGATGCTACTTGGCCAATGGTGATGAGGGGTTCAGTTACTGGTTCACTTCCAATTCAGGTAAGGGTCAGTAGGATTGTGATTAGGAGTCAGAATAGGGATTGGCTGAGTGGACGGAATATCATGCTTTGTTGTTTGGATTTGTGGAGTATGGGGATGGCTGCTAGGATGAAGATTGATAGAAAGAGTGCTAGTACGCCTCCCAGTTTGTTGGGCACGGATCGTAGGATTGTGTATGCGAACAGGAAGTATCATTCTGGTTTGATATGTGGGGGAGTGTTTAGTGGGTCGGCTGGAATATAGTTATCTGGGTCGTTTAGGAGGTTAGGTGAGAGTAGTGTTAGTATCGCTAGGATAAGGAGAAGGAGGACCAGACCTAGAGCATCTTTGGTTGTGTAGTAGGGGTGGAAAGTGATTTTGTCCGAGTCGGAGGAAATTCCGCAGGGGTTGTTTGATCCTGTTTCGTGCAGGAATAGTAAGTGTACGGTCGTGAGGGCAACGATGATGAAGGGCAGGATAAAGTGTAAAGTGAAGAATCGCGTGAGAGTGGGATTATCAATGGCGTACCCTCCTCAGACTCATTGGACGAGGTTGGTTCCGATGTATGGGATTGCTGATAGCAAGTTTGTGATTACTGTTGCTCCCCAGAATGATATTTGGCCTCATGGGAGGACATAGCCCATGAAAGCTGTTGTTATGGTTATAAGAAGGAGTATAATGCCAATGTTTCAGGTTTCTAGGAGGAGGTACGAGCCATAGTAGAGGCTTCGGCCCATGTGTAGGAAAAGGCAGATGAAGAGCATGGAGGCGCCATTGGCGTGGAGGTAGCGAGTGATTCAGCCGTAGTTTACGTCTCGGGTGATATGAGCGATTGAGGAGAAGGCGGAGGAGGTGTCTGGTGAGTAGTGTATTGCTAAGAATAGACCTGTGATGATTTGCAAAATTAGGCAGGTTGCGATAAGTGAGCCAAAGTTTCATCATATGGAGAGGTTAGGTGGGGTGGGTAAATCAATAAGGGAGCGGTTAATTATTTTTATGATTGGGTTGGATTTGCGTATTGGAGTCATTGGTGCTTTTGTAGTTGAAGTACAACGATGGTTTTTCATGCCATTAGTTATGGTTGGAGTCCATATGGAAGCAATGATGTATATTTTGTTTGTATTGAGTGTATTATTAGTTATGGGGTTTGTGGGGTTTTCTTCTAAACCTTCTCCTATTTATGGGGGTCTAGCGTTGATTGTTAGTGGTGTAGTTGGTTGTGTAATTGTTTTAAATTGTGGAGGGGCTTATATAGGTTTGATGATATTTTTGGTCTATTTGGGGGGCATAATGGTTGTTTTTGGTTATACCACAGCAATGGCTATTGAAGAGTATCCTGAGACATGAGGTTCGGGGTTTGAGGTTTTAGGGGGTCTTTTAGTGGGGGTAATAATGGAGATAGTGCTAGTTTTATGAGTTTTAGATTTGGATGAGGCAGTGGTAGTAGTGGTTAGTCTTAGTGATACTGGTGATTGGGTGATTTTTGAGGGGGAAGGGTCGGGGTTGATTCGAGGTGATTCTATTGGTGCGGGTGCTTTGTATGATTATGGGCGTTGGCTAGTGGTGGTTGCTGGTTGAACATTGTTTGTTGGTGTGTACGTTGTGGTTGAAATTGTTCGAGGCAATAGGTTATATTATTAGGAATAGGGCTAAGGTAAGGGGGATGAGAAAAGAGAGGGAGTAGAGTTTGATTATGCCTTTTTGGGTGGTTACAGCTATGGAAGCGGTGATATGTGCCTGTGAGATTATTTTGGGTATAGATTTTTCTAGTCATGTTGAGTCTAATAGGAGGAGGGCTAAGTTTTGGCTTATGAGTAGGTTTTGATAGGGGATTGTGCGGTGAATTGTGGTGGGAAAGTATCCTAGTATGTTGGAGAATTTGAACATTTGTGTTGAGTTTTTTATTTTTAGTTTGTTAGCTATGAGGGTAAGGTCCAGGGCTGCTAGGAAGCCTAGAGCGGTTGCGCAGAGGGCTGAGAGTTTTAGGTAAAGAGGCATTATTGGTTGGGGAGGCGAGGTAGGAGGGATGCTGTTGGTGATAAGAAATCCTGTAATTATGCTGCCTATTGTGAGGCGTTTAATTGGGTTTAGTAGGGCGGGGTTGTTTTCGTTGATGTTTGTTAGGGCTGGGAAGCGAGGTTGTCCTGTTAGGGTGAGAAGAATAGTTCGGGTGCTGTAGGCGCTCGTTAGGGAGGTGGCGATGAGAGTGGTGAGTAGGGCTCAGGCATTGGTATATGACGTGTTCGTGGCTTCGATGATAAGGTCTTTGGAGTAGAAGCCTGTGAGGAAGGGCATTCCTGTAAGTGCTAGATTGCCAATGATTAGGGAAGTTGAGGTGAGGGGTATTGCTTTGAGTAGGCCTCCTATTTTTCGAATGTCTTGTTCGTTGCTTAAGTTGTGGATAATGGATCCGGAGCACATGAAGAGTATGGCTTTAAAGAAAGCATGGGTGCAGATGTGTAGGAATGCTAGGTATGGTTGGTTGATGCCAATGGTGACTATTATTAGGCCTAGTTGGCTTGAAGTGGAAAAGGCTACAATTTTTTTAATGTCGTTTTGTGTGAGGGCGCAGATGGCTATAAATAGGGTGGTAATAGCTCCCAGGCATAGTGTGAGGTTTTGAATTAATGTGTTGGTTTCTATTAGAGGGTGGAAGCGGATAAGCAGGAATACCCCAGCAACAACTATGGTGCTGGAGTGAAGTAGGGCTGAGACCGGGGTTGGGCCTTCTATGGCGGAGGGTAGTCAGGGGTGGAGGCCAAATTGAGCTGATTTTCCTGCTGCCGCTAGGAGGAGGCCTGCTAGTGGGAGTGGGCTTGAGTTAGAACTTAGGGCTAGTATTTGTTGGAGGTCTCATGAGTTGTAGTGTAGGAGAAATCATGCTATGGCCAGGATAAGGCCAATGTCGCCGATGCGATTATATAAGACTGCTTGGATAGCTGCTGTGTTGGCGTCTGTTCGAGCGTGCCATCAGCTAATTAGGAGAAAAGATATAATTCCCACGCCTTCTCAGCCGATTAGGAATTGGAGAAGATTGTTGGCAGTAACTAGAGTTAGTATGGCGGTAAGGAAAATAAGGAGGTACTTGAAGAATTGGTTGATGTTTGGGTCTGAGTCTATGTATCATAGCGAGAATTCTATGATAGATCAGGTGATGAATAGTGCGATTGGAATAAATATTATGGAGAAGAAGTCTAGTTTAAAGCTTAGTGTTAGGCTTAATGTTTGGGTTATTACTCAATGTCAGCTCCAGATGGTTGTTTCTTGGTTTAGGAAGATGAATATGGTTGTTGAGGAGAGGCTAGTGATGAAAGCACATATTACGGTTATTTTTACGTAGTCTGGGTACGGGCGTTTTTTGTAAGGGTTGATAAGGGTGGCAAAAATTGGGAGAGTCAGGGAGAGGAGGGTTGTTATTATGATAGGGGTATACATGGTTATTACTTTTATTTGGAGTTGCACCAATGTCTTCGACTCCTAAGGTCAATGGATAGCTGTTATCCTTTAAAAGTTGAGAAAACCGTAGTTCTAGGTACGGAGATGGGGTTTAGCAGTCCTTGTGATTTTTCTCGGTGAATAAGAAGTGGTGGGCTTCTATGGCTAGATTCACAATCTAATGTTTTGGTTAAACTATATTCACAGGAGGTAAATCCCAAGATGATGTTGGGGTTGAGGGATAGAAGGATGATTGGGGCGAGATGTATGAATATTAATATGTTTTCTCGTGTGAAGGGAGGTTTTATGTTGATTATGTGATGCGTAAGTGTTCCTCGTTGTATTGTAGTGAATATGTGGAGGGAGTAGAGGGCTGTGATTAGTATGTTAAGTCCTGTTAATATAACAGTGATGTGGGATCAGGAAAATGAGGTTGCGATTACAAAAAGCTCGCCTAGCAGGTTGATAGTGGGCGGTAGGGCAAGGTTAGTAAGGCTTGCTGTGAGTCATCAAAAGGCTGTTAGTGGGAGTAGGATTTGGAGTCCTCGGGATAGTAGTATGGTGCGGCTATGGGTGCGTTCATAGTTTGAGTTGGCTAAGCAGAAGTATATGGAAGAGGTAAGTCCGTGGGCGATCATGAGAATGGTTGCGCCAGAAAAGCCACAGGGGGTTTGGATGAGGACGGCTACAATTACGAGGGCTATGTGGCTTACAGAGGAGTATGCGATAAGTGATTTTAGATCTGTTTGTCGGAGGCATGTTAGGCTTGTTATGATTATGCCTCATAAGGATAACATAAGGAATGGATAGGCTATGTATTCTGTTAAGGGGTTGAGAATGGGGGTGAGTCGTATTATGCCATAGCCGCCTAGTTTTAGGAGGACTGCAGCAAGGACTATTGATCCTGCGATGGGGGCTTCAACGTGAGCTTTAGGGAGTCACAGGTGTAAGCCGTACAGGGGTATTTTTGTCATAAAGGCTATTATGCATGCTAGTCAGGCAAAGTTGTGGGACCAGGTGGTTGTTAGTTTTTGGCTTGTGAGTGTTAGTAATGTGATGTTTAATGAGCCTGTGTTGTTGTAGGTGTGGCTTAGTATGATGAGTAGGGGTAGAGAGCCGGTTAGTGTGTAGAATAGGAAGTACGTACTTGCATTAAGGCGTTTCGCTTGGCTGCCCCATTTAGTGATGATAATTAGGGTGGGAATGAGGGTGGTTTCAAATAGAATGTAGAATATAATTAGTTCTGTGGCTATAAATGTCAGAATTAGGGTGATTTGTAGGAGGATTATTGTGAAAAGGAAGAGTTTTTTTTGTGAAGGGGGTTCGTTGCACAAGTGATATTGGCTTGCTATAATTATGAGGGGCAGGAGTCAGAGAGTTAGTATTAAGAGGGGTGTTGTTAGTGGATCGGAGGACATGTAGGTTGAGTAATTGAGGAGGTTGGTGTTGATTTGGTTGAAGAATAGTAAGGGAATAAGACTGATAGCTAAGCTGTGCATAGTCAAGTTGATTCAGATTATATTGTTTTTGGAAAGTCATGTTATGGGAAGTAATATGGTTGTGGGAATAATTATTTTTAGCATTGAAGCAGGTTCAGATTGTGAACGTAGTCTAGTCCGTATGTGTTGGAAATTGAGATTAGTAAGGCAAGACCTACAGCTGTTTCACAAGCAGCAAATACTAGCAAGATGATAGGTATAATATTGATTAGGGGGAAGTGTGTGTTTGAGGCAATAAGGGCGGCTATGATAAAGAGTGATATCATTATTCCCTCTAGGCAGAGGAGGGAAGCTACTAGGTGCGAGCGGTAGGTTAGCATACCTATGAGGGAGATGGCAAATGCCAGTATAACATTTACATAGGTGGGGGTCATTTGGTTAGTATGATTATCATAATCTAATGAGTCGAAATCATTTATTTTATTTAAACTACTTACCAATTCAGCTCAGTCTAGTCCTTTTTGGGTTCATTCATAGGCTAGGCTGAGAATTAGGATAATGATAAAAGCGATGGTCGATTTAATTATTGTTGGAAGGTTTGTTGTTTGAATGGCTCATGGTAGAGACAGCAGTAGGGCGATTTCTAAGTCAAATAGTAGGAAGGTAATGGCAACTAGGAAAAATTTTATTGAGAATGGGATGCGAGCAGGGTTTAGGGGATCAAACCCGCATTCGTAGGGACTGGCTTTTTCTGCATAGGAGTTGAGTTGGGGTAGTCAGAATATGATAATTGTCAGTAGCAAGGTTAGTAGGGTGTTGATTGTTAAGGCTAGCGCTAGGTTAATTACTCTTTTTTGAATGTTGTCAAAACTGATTGATTGGAAGTCAACTGTACTTGTTATACTAAAAGAGTAGGATCCTCATCAATAGATAGAAATATAAAGGAGTAGTCAGACAACATCTACGAAATGCCAGTATCAAGCGGCAGCTTCGAAGCCGAAGTGGTGGTTTGATGTGAAATGATATAGTAGTTGGCGGATGAGACAAGTAAAGAGGAATGTAGATCCAATAATAACATGGAGTCCGTGGAATCCTGTGGTAACGAAAAATGTTGAGCCGTAGATGCCATCGGAGATGGTGAAGGGTGCTTCAAAGTATTCTGAGATTTGTAGCAGGGTGAAATAGGTGCCTAGTAGAATTGTGATTAGCAGGGCATGGATTGTTTGTTTTCGGTCATTGTTTATGAGGCTGTGATGAGCTCAGGTGATTGTAACTCCGGATGCGAGTAGTACAGAGGTGTTTAGGAGGGGTACTTCTAGGGGGTTTAAGGGGGTAATGCCTGTTGGTGGCCAGTGACCCCCCAAGCAGGGTGTTGGAGCGAGGCTTGAGTGGTAAAATGCTCAGAAGAGGCCGATAAAGAAGAATACTTCTGAGATGATGAATAGTGTTATTCCGTATCGGAGGCTTTTTTGGACGGGTGTTGTGTGGTGGCCTTGGTATGTGCTCTCTCGTACAACATCACGCCATCATTGATATAAGGTTAGTATGTTGGTTAGTAGGCCTAGTATTAGTAGGGTGGTGGAGTAGAAGTGAAACCACATGACCAAGCCGGATGTTATTAAGAAGGCTGACAAAGCTCCTGTTAGTGGTCAGGGACTGGGTTTAACTATGTGATAAGCATGGGTTTGGTGGGTCATTAGGTGTTGTTATGAAGATAGAGGCCAACTAAGAGTGTGAAGACATAGGCTTGGATTAGGGCTACTGCGATTTCTAGAGTAGTTAGTAGTACTAGGAGTATAGAAGTTAGTAGAGTTATTGAGAAGCTGGTGGTTAATAGTGCTAATATAGCGTTTCCAATTAGGTGTATTAATAGATGGCCGGCTGTGATGTTTGCGGTTAGTCGTACGGCTAGGGCTACTGGTTGAATAAGTAGGCTAATAGTTTCGATCATTACTAACATGGGGATTAGGAGTGTAGGTGTGCCTTGTGGTAGGAGGTGGGCTAGGGAGTTTTTGGTTTTAAAGCGAAGTCCTACAACTACTGTGCCTGTTCACAGGGGGATTGCTATGGCTAGGTTTATGGAAAGTTGAGTGGTTGGTGTAAACGAGTAAGGCAGAAGTCCTAAGAGATTTGTTGTGGCAATAAAGGTAAGCAGAGATATTAGTATTAAAGATCAGGTTTGCCCTTTAGCGCTGTGGGTTATTATTATTTGTTTTAGGGTGAATTGAGCTAGGTTTTGTTGAATGGCAGCCAGTCGATTACTAGTGGGGTGTTTAGAGGTTAGGACTAGCAGAGCAGGGAACAGGATGATGGGGACTGTGGCGGGTTGGTTTAGGACTGTTGGGGTTGAGAAAGAGGTAAACAGGTTTTCGTTCATTTTGGTTGTCAGTGGATGTTGTGGGATTGTAGGTTCGAGTTTTTTGTAAGAGGTGGTTGATAGTAGTTTGTGTTTAGTAGCTTTAACTGTATAATAAGATAAAGTGTGGGAAGCATCGTCATGATAGTGGTGAACCATGTTGATGTATCTAATTGAGGCATTTCACTGTAGGGGGTGTGTCCCCCGTCTTTAACTTAAAAGGTTAATGCTAGGGCAGCTGTACAGCGGGCCTGTAGGGTGTTTTGAAGGTTTATGAGGGGGATGTCAGGAGGAAGGGGTGGAAGTGGGGTTATTTACAGGGTAAATACGGGTCCTATTTCAAAGATTTTTAGTGGGATTAGTTCTGCGACAATTGGTATAAAGCTATGATTTGCGCCGCAGATCTCTGAGCATTGTCCGTAATAGAGACCTGGTCGTGTGGCTGTGAAAACGGTTTGATTTAGGCGTCCAGGCACCGCATCTGTCTTTAGGCCTAGTGTGGGAATGGTTCATGAATGCAAGACGTCTTGAGATGTAATTATTATACGTACAGGGGCTTCAATTGGGAGGACTACTCGATTATCAACTTCTAGGAGTCGGAGGTCCCCTGGGTTTAAGAATAGTGGGGGTAGTATGTAGGAGTTGAAAATTAGACCCCCATAGTCCGTGTATTCGTAGGTTCAGTATCATTGATGTCCAATTGATTTGATGGTAAAGGATGGGTCGTTGACCTCATCTGTCAGGTATAGGATGCGTAAGGATGGAAGGGCAATTAGAATTAGGATAATTGCGGGTAAAATAGTTCAAATAGTTTCTATTTCCTGGGCGTCTGTGATGTTGGTGTTGGTTAGTTTTGTTGTGAGCGTCGAGAGCAAGGCATATAACACTAGGAGGCTAATTAAAGATATGGCTATAAAAGCGTGGTCATGGAAGGTAATTAACTCCTCTATAATAGGAGATGTGGCGTCTTGTAGGCTTAGTTGAACTGGGTGGGCCATATAAGATATATAGGGTTTGGCCTATGATTTAGCTTTGACAAAGCTATGAAATGACTTTTCTAATATCTTGTTGAAAAAGTTATAGGGGCTATAAGACTGGCTTGAAACCGGTCCTAGAGGGTTCGACTCTCTCCTTTTTCACTTAGTTTAATATAGGCTGGTTCTTCGAATGTGTGGTGAGGTGGAGGGCAGCCATTTAGTCATTCTAGGCTAGTAAGGGGTTGCTCGATTAGTAGTACTTTACGTTTTGAAGCGAAGGCTTCTCAGATCATGTAGATTATTAAAATTACTGCCACTAATGAGATGAAGGAGCCTATGGATGACAGGATGTTTCATGTGGTGTAGGCGTCTGGGTAATCAGAATAGCGTCGAGGCATTCCGGATAGGCCGAGGAAGTGTTGTGGAAAGAAGGTTAAATTTACGCCTACGAATATAATGATGAAGTGGGCTTTGGCGCAGGTTTGGTTCAGCGTATAGCCTGAGAATAAAGGAAATCAATGCACAAAGCCTCCTATAATAGCAAATACAGCTCCTATTGATAAAACATAATGGAAGTGGGCGACAACGTAGTATGTGTCATGTAGTACGATATCTAGGGATGAGTTTGCTAGGATGATGCCGGTTAAACCCCCCACAGTAAATAGGAAGATAAAGCCTAGGGCTCAAAGTATTGCTGGGGACCATTTAATGTTACCTCCATGAAGAGTAGCAAGCCAGCTAAAAACTTTTACACCAGTGGGGATTGCAATGATTATAGTGGCAGAAGTGAAGTAAGCTCGTGTGTCTACGTCTATACCAACTGTAAATATGTGGTGGGCTCATACAATAAAGCCTAAAAACCCAATTGATATTATGGCTCAAACTATACCCATGTACCCAAACGGTTCTTTTTTTCCAGAGTAGTGGGTTACAATGTGGGAGACTATCCCAAAGCCGGGAAGAATGAGGATATAGACTTCGGGGTGACCAAAAAATCAAAACAGATGTTGGTATAGGATAGGGTCCCCCCCTCCAACAGGATCAAAGAAGGTAGTATTGAGGTTGCGGTCTGTTAGCAGTATGGTAATGCCAGCGGCTAAGACTGGTAGAGAGAGGAGTAGAAGGACAGCTGTGATTAAGATTGATCAGACAAATAAAGGGGTTTGGTATTGGGATAGTGCGGGAGGTTTTATGTTGATAATAGTGGTAATAAAGTTGATGGCTCCTAAGATAGAGGAAATACCTGCTAAGTGGAGGGAGAAGATGACTAAATCTACAGAAGCTCCCGGGTGGGAGAAATTTCCTGCTAGAGGGGGGTATACTGTCCAGCCTGTTCCCGCGCCGGCTTCTACTGCAGTTGATGCTATTAGGAGCAGGAAAGAAGGAGGGAGGAGTCAGAAGCTTATATTGTTTAGACGGGGAAATGCTATGTCGGGGGCGCCGATTATTAAGGGTACTAGTCAGTTTCCAAACCCCCCAATTATAATGGGTATCACTGTAAAGAAAATTATAATGAATGCATGAGCCGTTACAATAACGTTGTAGATGTGGTCGTTGCCTAACAGGCTACCGGGTTGGCCTAGTTCAGCTCGGATGAGAAGGCTCAGGGCAGTGCCTATGACCCCAGCCCATGCACCAAATAGTAAGTATAGGGTTCCAATGTCTTTATGGTTTGTTGAAAAGAGTCAACGATTAATGAGCATGGGTGGTAAAATGGCTGAGTAAGTGTTAGGCTGTAAACCTAAAGATGGGGGTCTAGTCCTCCTTTTACCAGCCCCGAGGTGATTTTCATGTTGAATTGCAAGTTCAAAGGAGTAGTATTAGAGTTTCTGCCGGGGCTTCTCCCGCCTTTTTTTTCCTGCGGCGGGAGAAGTGGGTCAAAGCCAGTCGGTTAGGGTGCTTAGCTGTTAACTAAGCCTTTGTGGGTTCGAATCCCATTGATCTAGTAAGGGCTTAGCTTAATTAAAGTAGTTGATTTGCGTTCAATTGATGCAAAGTAGGTGTTTGCAGTCCTTGTGTACTTCAGAAATTAAGTGTTTTTACTTACTGAGGGCTTTGAAGGCTCTTGGTCTTGTTTAACCTAAATTTCTAGTGAGTGGTTAATATTAGGGGGGAGATTGGTAATAAGAGAGTAGAGGTGATGATGAGTGGGGAGATAAAGGGCGTGAGCTTTGTATTTTCGAGTTGTCACATTATTTTTGTGTTGTTGGATGTGGGGAGTAGTGTTAGGGAGGTGGTGTAGATTAGACGTATGTAAAAGTACAGGTTAAGTAGGGTTATGATAGTTATAATAGAGGGGATGAGGAAGTTGTTGTTCATTGTGAGTTCTTGGATGATGACTCATTTGGGTAAGAAGCCGGTTAGAGGGGGTAAGCCTCCTAGGGATATGAGAATGGGTGCTATTAGTGGTGCTAGGTGGGCTGATTTGTTTCAGGTGCGGGACAGTATGAGGGTTGTGGTACTTGAGTTCAAGTTAAGGATCAGGAATATGGTAGTTGTTAGGATAATATATATTGTCAAGTAAAGAGTTGTAGTTGTTGGGTTGTATGCTAGTGTTATTATTATTCAGCCCATGTGTGTGATTGAAGAATATCCTAGGATTTTGCGTAATTGTGTTTGGTTTAGGCCCCCTCAGCTGCCTACTGCGATGGACAGAGTGGAGAGGATTATGAGGATATGGGTGTTGATTCATGGGTGGATTTGGTATATGATTGAGATGGGGGCTAGTTTTTGTCATGTGAGAAGGAGTAGGCCGGAGGTTAGGGGTGTTCCTTGAGTGACTTCTGGAACTCAGAAGTGGAAGGGAGCCATTCCCAGTTTTATGGCGAGGGCAGTTGTTATTATTAGGGATGGGGGCTGATTGATATAACTTGTTGTTGTTCAGCATCCTGATAGCAGGTTGTTGGAGATGATTGCTATTATGAGGATTATAGATGCGGTGGATTGTATTAAGAAATATTTGACAGCAGCCTCTGTAGAGCGGAGGTTTGTTTTTTTTATTAGGATCGGAATGAAGGCTAGTATGTTTATTTCTAGGCCTGCTCAGGCGAGAAATCAGTGTGAGCTTAGTGTTGTGATTAGTGTGCCTGCAATTATTGTGGTGTAGATAATGGGTTGAGCTAGTGGGTTAATTAGTACGGGAAGGATGTGACCAACATTTTCGGGGTATGGGCCCGATAGCTTGCTTAGCTGACCTTACTTTAGGATAGGGTGTGTAGGGTAGCACGGAGAAGTTTGGATTCTCAGGGGTAGGTTCGATGCCTACAGTCCTAGAAATAAGAGGATTGGGGCCTCTATTATTTACTCTATCAAAGTAACTCTTTTGTCAGACATATTTCTAGGTTTGAGGGGGAATGCTGGAGATTGCGGTGGGTGTTGAGGTGAATCATATAAGTAGTGCTAGTGTGAGTGGGAGGAAATTTTTTCATAGTAGATGTATAAGTTGGTCATATCGGAATCGGGGGTATGTTGCCCGGATTCACAGGAATAGGGAAGTTAGGAAGAGTGTTTTGGTGGTGAAGCATGTTGTGAATAGTTCTGGCCAGTGAATAGGGTAGAATGTGCCTAGGAAAATTGTGGTTGTTAGGGCGTTTATCATGATGATGTTTATGTATTCGGCTATGAAGAACAGGGCGAATGGGCCCGCAGCGTATTCAATGTTAAAGCCTGATACTAACTCCGATTCGCCCTCTATGAGGTCAAAAGGAGTTCGATTTGTTTCTGCCAGTGTAGAGGTAAATCATATTATGGCTAGGGGTCATGATGGTAGGAGGAGTCACAGGTGTTCTTGCGTCGTAATGAGTATATTGAGGTTGAATGAGCCGCTTATTAGTAGGACTGATAACAGGATAATAGTGAGGGTGACTTCGTATGAAATCGTTTGGGCGACGGCTCGTAGGGCTCCGATTAAGGCGTAGTTTGAGTTTGATGCTCATCCTGACCATAGGATGGAGTAGACGATTAGGCTGAGTATGGCTAGGGTAAATAGGAGTCCTAGGTTGAAGTTAATTAGAGCGTTGGGTATAGGGAGAGGGGTTCATAGGAGGAGGGCAATGAAGAAGGCCAGGGCGGGTGCGACTGCATAGAGGGTGGTGGTAGATGTCGAGGGTTTTAGGGGTTCTTTAGTGAAGAGTTTTATAGCATCAGCGAAGGGTTGTAACAGTCCATATGGACCTACAATGTTAGGACCTTTTCGTAGTTGTATATAGCCTAGTAGCTTTCGTTCAACGAGTGTGAGAAATGCTATGGCGGCTAGTGTGGGCATGGTTAGAAGTAAGAGGTTTACTGTGGTCACGGTGTTAAGAAGAGGAGTTGAACCTCTGGTTACAAAGTTTTAAGTTTTATGCAATTACCGGGCTCTGCCATCTTAACAAACCCTGTTTTCGGGTGGGATGTGTGGTATTTTGCTAAATTAAGACTGGGTCATTTATGTAATGAAGGCGCTTTATGAAGTTGGCCTTATTTCTCTTGTCCTTTCGTACAGGGAGAAATGTGCAATAGATAGAAACCGACCTGGATTGCTCCGGTCTGAACTCAGATCACGTAGGACTTTAATCGTTGAACAAACGAACCCTTGATAGCTGCTGCACCATTAGGATGTCCTGATCCAACATCGAGGTCGTAAGCTCTATTGTCGATATGGACTCTAGAATAGAATTGCGCTGTTATCCCTAGGGTAACTTGTTCCGTTGATCAAACTATTGGATCAATTGTGAGTGTTAGTTCGCTTTGACTTGTGTGGTCTTAGCATGTGTTGTTCGGAGGTTTTGTTGTGCTCCGAGGTCGCCCCAACCGAAATCTTTAATGCAGGTGTCGGTAGTTTAAGGGTCCGTGGGTTTGTGTGATTTTTGGTTGCATTAATAGATTAAAGCTCCATAGGGTCTTCTCGTCTTATTATCTTATGTCCGTCTCTTCACGGACAGGTCAATTTCACTGGTTAAAAGTAAGAGACAGTTAAACCCTCGTGGTGCCTTTCATGCGAGTCCCTATTTAAGGAACAAGTGATTATGCTACCTTTGCACGGTCAGGATACCGCGGCCGTTAAACGTGTGTCACTGGGCAGGCAGTGCCTCTAATACTGGTAATGCTAGAGGTGATGTTTTTGGTAAACAGGCGGGGTTTGAGTTTGCCGAGTTCCTTTTACTTTTTTTAACCTTTCCTTGGGGCATGCCTGTGTTGGGTTAACAGTGAAAGTAGGCATGGGCTTGTTTGTGTTTGCTGTGCCTGGCTGTTAGGTATCGGTGAGGTTTTCGGTCCGATTTAGGCTTATGCAGTGGAGAAAATATTCACGTTACTTATACTAGCATTATTGCTTCTATGTGGTAATAGATTAATCCAATGTGGTGTGAGGAGTTCAGTTATGTGTTTGGTATTTCTAAGGTGGTCAGTGTTGAGCTTGAACGCTTTCTTAATTGATGGCTGCTTTTAGGCCGACTATGGCAGTTAGGGGGTTTTACTCTCTCTATAAGGTTTTTTCCTAGCGTCTAAAGAGCTGTCCCTCTTTAGACTAACAATTAAGTTTACAGGGGGATTAGGTAGTTCTGTAGGTAAGCTTAAGGTTGAACTAAGATTCTGTCTTGGATAACCAGCTATCACCAGGCTCGGTAGGCTTGTCACCTCTACCCAAAAATCTTCCCACCATTTTGCTACATGGATGGGTGCGCTCTTTTAGCTGTTCTTGGGTAGCTCGTCTGGTTTCGGGGAATTTGGCTTGTAGTTCTCTTTGTGAAATTATCTCTAGCTAATCCATTATGCGAAAGGTACAGGAGTTAGCCCTTGCTGTTTTGTGCTTGGGTGGTTTTGTATCTTTCCCTTACGGTACTATGTCTATAGCGCCAGGTTAGAATTTCTATCGCCTATACTTTGTGCGGGTGAATGGTTTAGTGTGTGTTGGTTTGGTATTAGTATTGGTGATGCTTAGGGCTAGTATTAGCTCAAGACAATCAAGTGGTGTTGAGGTCTTCTGGGTGTAAGCCAGGTGCTTTATATTAAGCTATGTCTTGATTTATCCAAGCGCACCTTCCAGTACGCTTACCGTGTTACGACTTATCCTCTCTATATAAATATTTGGGCGTTTAGTTAGGATATTCCTTAAATATATTTGAGAGGAGTGACGGGCGGTGTGTGCGCACTTTATGGCCTGGTTCAATTAAGCACTCTATTCTTAATTTACTGCTAAATCCTCCTTGGACCCTTAGATTTCATAAGGGTTTTCGTAGAATTTTCTGAGACAGAAAATGTAGCCCATTTTTTACCGTCTCATAGGCTACACCTTGACCTAACGTCTTCGCGGTAGTGGCGTTTGCGCTCACTTTGTGACCTTTATCAGGGTTTGCTGAAGATGGCGGTATATAGGCTGAGCAAGAGAGGGTGGGGTGGATCGGGGTTTATCGATTATGGAACAGGCTCCTCTAGGGGGTGTAAAGCACCGTCAAGTCCTTTGAGTTTTAAGCTGTTGCTTGTAGTATTCTGGCGAGTAGTTTTGTTATCTAACTACTGAGGTTTAGGGCCAAGCATAGTAGGGTCTCTAATCCCAGTTTGGGTCTTGGCTATCGTGTGTTCAGAAGCTTTAAAGCCACTTTCGTAGTTTATTTTACATCAGCTAGGGTTTTACAGTTTAGATGGAGTTTAGCTTTATTATGTCAGATCTTAAACACCCTCTACGCCGATCTCTATTGGCTAGGGTTAATCGTGTAACCGCGGTGGCTGGCACGAAATTGACCAACCCTAAATATAGCATAGCTTAGTTGAACTTTCGTTCATTGCTAAATACTTGTCACTGCTGTCTCCCGTGGGGGTGTGGCCAGGCGAAGCGTTTTGAGCTGCGTGTGCGTGCTTGATACTTGCTCCTCTTGGTCGTGATGATTTATAGGGCGTTCTCACCGGGGCGGGGATGCTTGCATGTGTAATCTTGCTAAGAGCTAATAGAAAGGCCAGGACCAAGCCTATTTGTTTATGGGGTGTGCGAACCCATCTAGGCATTTTCAGTGTCTTGCTTTGTGTGGGTTTAAGCTACATAAAC